TTATTGTCACTACCATTTTCATTTATTTTATTAAAATTTAAAAGAAGTAATTTGCTTGGTATAATCCACGGTTTTTTTTTGTATACATTAGAAAGTAGCATAACTTCCGGGAAGAACCAAAGTTCTAGATTCGATATGGGGCGATTTAGTATTTCTTCATTCATTTCCATCCAATCAAAAAGGCCTTTTTTGTGATTGGGCAGATTTCTTTCTGAATCTTGATGAATCGTAAGATAAAAAAGATCGTTCTTATCAATTTTCTCAATTTTTTGGTAATTCTTATTTCCAATCTTAGTATTCTTTTTACTGTTGGGATCCATTTTGATCCAGGCCTCAATATCTACTTTTTGTCTTAGAAAAAAAAGGAGAATTTTCCAATCAAAATATTTTCTATCTGAATTTTTTTCCATATACATAATATCACCCTTTTCTAGATAATTATTGATAGGAATATTCTCCAGTATATCAAAGAATTTGTGTTTATGTGTGGTGTAATTATAAGAAATCCTTTGGTTGTTATTTACTTGTAATGGTGATCCATAAATAATATATGAGTCTGTCTTCATTTCATAATTATAATTAATAGATTTATATGATAAAAGATTAGATCTATAGTATTTTTGAAAATTCTCTTTTTGGTTTGAGTTTAATAATGAATATACTTCAAAATTTTTTTGTTTTTTGTAATGAAGTAATTGACCTTTTTCATATGAATCCCATTTCGTTAAATCTTTTTTTTGAGCCATATGGTGTTGATTGAGTCTATTTTGCCACTTTTGTGGTATTAATCCAGACCATCTAATCTGAGACAAATTGTATTGATAATGACCCCTTAACCAGTTTTTCCATTGATTCATTTGATTCGTTTCATAACTTGAAAGTTTCGTATGCCTTAATTCGGAATGAAATATTCCTTGTGTTCCAAAAGAATCCTTTATTGCAGTCTTAAGAAAAAAAGATGTTCCATGATATTCAAGAACAGATCTTAACTTATACAAATTAAAAACTCGGGTTTGTGATAATTTGTAAAATACATATGCTTGCGACAAGGAGGATAAGTCAAAAAAAGGATGTGAATTCTTCTTACTATTCCTAATATTATAAAGTAACTTTTTTATAGTCGAAATGAGGTGAATTTTTTTTTTTTTTTTTTCTTTATTTGTTTCATTATTGTAAATGTTTTTATGAATCCTTTTTTTTGTTGATTCAAGGACAAGTTGTGTATGGATTCTGAGAATAGTAATGATACATAGAAAGATATCTATGTATATTTTTTTGATGAGAATTTTTAGAAAAAAAAGTAATTTACGGATTAATCGAGTCTTTATTGGCCAAATTTTTGGGGGTGATTCTACATTAGAACTTGTTTTGTTAGGACTACTATTTATTCCTGGAGTTACTTTTTTTTTTTCTTTTGTAATACTCTTTATTTTTTTTCTGATTGTGATTGTTCTATCAGTCATATTTTTTATTTTTTTTTCTGTCGGTGAATAATTTGTCCAACCTGTAGATCGAATTTTACTAAACGAGTCATGAATTGTCTGATTGCTGATTATAGAGTCTTTTTCTTGGTTAGTTTCACTGGATTCATATATTCCTATCAATCTAAATAATAGAGTTGGATTTATTTTTAAGAGCTCTTTTTTTATTTTTTTTATAAACGAAAATAAAACGTTTTTGATAATCCCCCTTTTTGTTTCTTTTGAGTCCTGTAGAAAAAATTTACTTTTTCCTTTTAAAACTCTTAGAACTAGAAAATCCTTCTTTTTCACCTTTCCAATTTCTTTTTTTAGTTCCTTAAAAACGGGCTTAAAAAAGGAAGGTCTTTTTCGGGGAGAACCAAAAGGAAGGTCAGTTTCCAGTCCCCAAACCGTTAAAAAACAAAAATCGTCTTTTTGTTTTTGTCCTTTCTTTTTCATTCGATCTTTATAAGAGGTCCGTAGCTTAGATCCGTGCCAAGGTTTCAAACAGAAAGGAAAAAGTATTTTTATTTGAATACCATCTGTTAACCAATTTTTCGGAAATTCTTTGTCTGATAATTCAACACCAGTATAGGCACATTTAAGATGGGTTTCTCTATTCCATTCTTGTAAATCCTCAGACCACTCGGGGGGTTGGAATAATAGGATACGCCCAATATTTTTAACGATTATCAAGGAAGGTAATAGAATATATTTTCTAAAAATCGATTGAATTATTAACAGAACAACTCTTATTACTTGCGCAAATGGAAGGGTCTCCCAAATTTCCGCCATTTCTATCTGTACTATTTCCTTTGCTTTGTTCTCCTCTTCTTTTTCTCCTCTTTTTGCCCCTTCTTCTGTATAATCTATATTTTTGAATTCTGCCCCTTTGCCCATTCTATTTCTAAAAAAAACTTTCATCAGTTCGGAGATATCAAAAGAAAAAAGAAGGCCTTTTTTTATTCTGTCCAAAAAAAGCGGGGAACGCGCATTTGCTTGAAACAGTTCCCAAATAAGAGTTTTACGCCTTTGAGCAC